AAACATAGTTTGAATAGGGGCAAGTCTAGAGCTGTGGTATGGAAAAAAGATTATAAAAAAAACCTAATCTCTTTACTTAGTCAGAGTCATTGTTTTACCGTTTCTATCTGCATGACTGCTTTCTTATGATGAGTAGTGCCCATCACTCGCCTCTCTGTCCCTGTATGAAGGAGCATCCACTGCGCTTACTAGTGGGTATGATGAAAGTCAAGAGCGGGTCTCTCAGAAAAAGGACCTTATATGTATCCGTCTCTGTTACTCGAACTAGCCACCCCGTCGGGAACCGTGTCCCCTTTTCCCCTGCAATGAAGGGCGGATGGCTTAGCCTTGCCTTTTGAAAGAAAGAAAAAAATGGAAAAAATTCCTTCAAATGAAGGAAAAAAGAAATAGGATAAGATAGCCACACCGACGCACAGAGAATAGGGATGCATTGGAGACGAATAAGGGCAGAAACTGACATGACATATATCTTTCCTGCTCTTCTAGTTAGCGCGTAGTGGGAATAGCCCCTTCCATTGCCTGAAAGCCAATAAAGAAAGAGTGCCTCACGTTCCACTGAACGCTGGGGAAGGAAGTGACATAGTTTTTTTACGAGTAGTAGGGGTATGCTTTATCTATCTTATTGGCTTAAGCATCCTATTATTCTTTATTTTTATCCCATTCTAATCATATTTTCAACATTAGCACAAGAGCAGATAGGATGGAGACGAGTCTCAACAAGCAGGGCAGGAGAGATTACCTGCTCCGATAACAACTGAAACTTTTCCTATTCGTGTAGCCAGGAGGAATGCAAAGATGCCCCGTTCACTTGAATAGGAACTGGAAAGACTTAAGATACGAATTAGAATAAGCAGTACTCTCTATCCTTCGGACCCTTGCTTTGGGGGATATCACTGCCCGAGAAGATCATCTGCAATGACATTTGAATAATCCAAGGGCAACTACTGGCTCTGACGCCTATCTGCTGTTGAATAACCAACCGGTGCCAGTCTTTTCTGTTACAGTAAGAGCTGTTGAGTAAATAGAAGCTCTGGTCCTATCCGCTGCTGGTGGTGAAGTCAGTGAATCAGCCCCAAAGCTTTCTTCCTTCAAAGAAGAAGTTTTGTCATTACGAACTAAGACCGAAGGCAGGTGCAGTTAATAGAGCAATGCGCGGGTTGGGCTTTTTCAAGGATTGCAAGCTCCAAGCATAGCTTCTCGCAGGGATAGAATATGAGAATAGGGCCTTTGTTGCCACGCCAGCATATGCTAGGCAGGATTAGATTGAGCAGTATAAAGGTGACTTTCTTGGCACCGGGGATTGCCATTTACATTTGACTCCTTTTGGTAAGGCAAGGCAACCCTTTCTTAGATTAGGACCGCTTCTCCGATGAGATGATAGATGCCTTTGGCCGATTCCCTTGTCATCTCGCCTCCCCGCTCAAACTCAAAGAAAGTCTGTCTTAAAATAGAGGGAGAGGGAGCTCCAGAGCTCTTCCCTTTGGGACACGTGAACTCCACTCTTGGCAACTGCCCTCTGCTGTAGCAAAAGTACCTTAAAGATAAGAAAGAGGGTCGGGCCAAGATCGCCATTCCGAATGTTGAAGAATGGGACTATACTTAGTCATTGCCGTCAAAAATCCAGATGGAATATTTTTCTACCTCAGAAGCGAAAGTTATAAATGTGAAAGCCGGTTCCTAGAGAACAGAAAGGCGCACAGTAAATAGGCGCGTTGACTCGCATGGCGACGGTCGAGCGCTCTCTCCAAGACGAACAACTGGCCTCCCCTGAAGGACAAATGTCGGTTAGAGAGGCATAGGTTTTGATAGTCCAGGTAGGCTATATGAAAGAAGGGGATAAATTGCTCTTCATTTTATAAGGTAATATCCCTTCACGCGAAAGCAAACCAATTCTACGAGGACCTGCGCCCTATATAAATCAGTACTTCTCTCTCCGACTTCCTGCACCTACCCGGACCCTGCCAAAATGAGACTGAAGTTCGGTACGGGTTGGGGTAAGGCTAAGCCGACGCTACCACCTACCCCTCGCTTGAGGTATCTTGCGATAGGTAGTTGCCCTTCTTGGCCGAGAGCTTACATAAATGATGGGGTCCCCGGATGTTGTTACGAATAGTTATGTTATAGGATAAATTTATTTTGTATTGTGATGAGTAAGTTAACTATAGAGATCGAGGTTCAGATCAAAACAGACTCTTTGACTAAGGCTTGTCGCTTCGACCTAGTAAGCCAGTCCCTCTACCTCTTCCGCATGCTGGTATGTCTTCCCGTCTGCAAGACCCAGCTAAAGCGAATCTTCATGAAGTTTTCTGGGGACTCTATCTTTACTTGTAGTTCGTCACTTGTTGGCAAGGGCTTCGGTGTAAGCACCAGTTCGAACTCTTTCTAGAGGTAAGCTTTCTGCTCTCCTTATTAGTGCCAACTCCGCGGTAGGGAGTCTTCTACAAGTCGCATTACCGGTCGATGACCTTCTTTTGGAAGCTGTCGAGATGCGGGGAACCCT